TGAACTTTGAATTCTATCCTCATGAAAGGAATGTTGAAGTTGAAAAAATCATCTAATCATTTGAATCTTTGTTTTGTTGCGGAGTCTATAAATTATATGCCCTCTGATTGAATCATAAAGACTTACTTCCATTTTTTACTTTAGGTAGTATACGTATAAAACTATGTTATGCCGGATCCTTCCTGAAACATAACCTAGAATCAGATCTTCATTATCTAAACGAACCTGGAGCATGCCATTTGGAAGTGATTCAATAATTAACCCTTCATGAATTCGTTTTTGTTCTTTCATTCCAGTAAAACCCCCTTAAAGTATCAACTAATGTCAGAGGAGTGATATGATATTAGACAACCCGTCTTTTTTTTTTGCACAAATGGGAAGTTCCGGATACAATTAGGATATCAGAAAGATTACCATATATAACACAAAATTTCTCCGCCGATTCTTTCTAGTCGAGCCTCTCGGTCTGTCATTATACCTCGAGAAGTAGAAAGGATTACAATCCCCATCCCGCCTAAAATTCTCGGAATTCGTTGATAGTTAGAATAGATTCGTAGACCGGGTCGACTGATACGTTTTAAATTTAAAATAGTTCTATATGGTTCGTTCCTATTTCGTCTATGTCGTAGGGTTAAAACCAAAAAATATTTGTCGTTTTCCCGATGTTTCCTTACGTTTTCGATAAAACCTTCTCGTAAAAGTATTTTAACAATGTTTTCGGTGATGTTAGTAGATGCTATCCGAACCGTTCCTTTTCTATTCATGTCAGCATTTCGTATAGAGGTTATTATATCAGCAATAGTGTCCCTACCCATGATAAACTAAAATTATTGTTGCCCCCGAATTTTTATATAATCAACATGTTCTTTTTCTTTTTTATCTATATATCTATGAATTATATTAATATATGAATTAATATGTTTATTATTTATTGAGGGTATATGCGTAAGACACAATCTACTAATTACTCTATTTTATTTGATTTTAATACTATAACTATATTCAGGTCTCATCTTATAAGACTTCAGGAGCTAATGAAACTATTTTAGTGAAATTTAACTGTCTCAATTCCCGGGGTATCGCACCAAAAACTCGAGTTCCTTTTGGATTTCCTTCTTGATCAATGACAACTGCGGCATTGTCATCATATCGTATTATCATCCCATTGTTACGTTTGAGTTCTTTACAAGTACGTACAATTACAGCTCTGATCACTTCTGATCTTTCTAGAGGCGTATTTGGTACTGCTTCCTTGATCACAGCAACAATAACGTCGCCAATATGAGCATATCGGCGATTACTAGCCCCTATGATTCGAATACACATCAATTCTCGGGCCCCGCTGTTGTCTGCTACATTCAAATGGGTCTGAGGTTGAATCATATCATTTTTTTTATCTGTTCTTTTCTTTCAATGCGAAGGACGAAGTAAAAAAAAGAAATATTGTTTGTCAAAAAAAAACCTGCAATTGTTTTATCCCTAAGACTTCTTTCTTTTGTGATTCTACATTCCTATCCCGAAATAATGAATTGAGTTTTTATAGGCATTTTTGACGCCGCTATTGAAATAGCCCTTCTGGCTATATTTTCGGCTACTCCGCCCATTTCATAAAGTATTCTACCCGGCTTAACGACAGCTACCCAATATTCGGGAGATCCTTTCCCCGAACCCATACGTGTTTCCGTAGGTCTTACTGTAACTGGTTTGTCTGGAAAAAAACGTACCCATATTTTTCCACCACGGCGTACATTTCGTGTCATTGCTCGCCGCCCTGCTTCTATTTGTCTAGATGTGATCCAAGCGGGTTCAAGTGCTTGAAGAGCATATCTACCGAAACAAATACGATTGCCTCGATAAGATATTCCTTTCAGTCTTCCTCTATGTTGTTTACGGAATCTGGTTCTTTTGGGGTTATAGTTGATGGTTGTTTCTAAATTCCATCTCTACTACAGAACTGGACATGAGAGTTTCTTCTCATCCAGCTCCTCGCGAATGAAAGGACTAAAAAAGATTGTATTAAGATATACATGTAGTTAATGAATAATAGACTGAATCATGGGATTCTTTGAGATTTCATCTAATCTATTCTAAATTTTTATATATTTTTTGGATGGAAATAGAATTCATCTTGAATTCTATTTATAGATAATGTAATGTCTCATGTCGTTTTTGTTGGAGTTATAATGTTATAACGAATTTTTATTTTGTTTTGCCTTTTTTTTTTTATCATATTGGATCGACCAAAATTTATCAATCCAATAAAATAAACTTTTCGCGGGCGAATATTTACTCTTTCAATATCTATGTCAGTTTTAGGGCTAGCCCATGAACTCTCAGAATTAGAATAAGAATAGATGAATTTGTTTCTGGTTTGTTCCGCCATCCCACCCAATGAATCATTAGGATTCGTTTTCAATAGAATCTTCTGCATTCATAGGTTCCGTCGTTCCCACCGCTTCTTGATTAATGGTTAGGTCTGAATTCTACAATGGAGCCCCTA